CTGAGTTAAAAGGGCCCATTTTTTTAGTTAATTACTGAATAAGTCATTATTCATTATGAGTCTACTTATTCTAATATATATATGTGCAATAAACTATATCTATGTACATATATATCTTATCCACATAGTGGACCATTCAGGAACGATAAATTGAATTTATCTAGTGAGTATAGTAAGTATGGGTAAAATAAAAATGGTTTATTAAGATAAATATCAATGCAATGAATTGTTTCAAGACCAACCCAACCCTAATTGAATTGACCCTCATCATAACGAAATTCATTTGATTGATACATAGACTTACCAATTCAACACAGATCTAAGATATTTCCTCGAATCATTGATAAAAAGATTTATTTTATTTGTTCCCTGAACTTAAACTTAATTATTCGAGAAAAACAATTTTCAATAACTTGTTGATCCCTATCCCTCTTCCCAAAATTTCAGATTTCTCTTTTTTTTTTGAACTTCCTGGCTTAGTGTAAGATAGAAATATGTCTATCTAATCTTAACAAAATGAATGAATCAATGAATGAAAGTGTAAGAAATCAATGAATGAAAGTGTAAGAAATGAAATTGAATTCCCCTTTCTGGTCTGCCAGACCAATCATTCCCAAAAGGTCCTATACCTCGTATTATTTCTATTCTACCTATACCTATTTAGTTTATTATTTTATTTTTATTATTTTTTTTTAATATTCAATATTTAATAGAAATATCGTTTTAATAATATCGATTTATAATTCATATCTATTTATTCTTAGTCTTAGATTTATTTTTTTTATTTATTTTGATAGAATTCTATTTCTAATTAATTATTCTATTTCTAATTAATTAAAAATTAATTAAAAATAATTAATGAAAAATATAGAATAATATTGAAATAGAATATTTCAAATTAAATAGAATCTATTTAATGAAAATAATATAAAATTAATGAAAATAATATTAAAAAAAAATGGAATGGAAGGGTGATTAGAATGAATGATTCATAAATACGAATCAAAAGATTCTATGAAATCATGAAAGAGAGAAAGATCTTTCAGATTGAATCATACCTTTAATGATACCACATTATATTGACAATTTCAAAAAACTATTCATACTATGAATATAGTATGATGGCGATCGGGCAAGTATGCCCCCATCGTCTAGTGGTTCAGGACATCTCTCTTTCAAGGAGGCAGCGGGGATTCGAATTCCCCTGGGGGTAGGGTACTACGAAAGGAAGTTGATCATAGATTATCAATAAGCCTGGAATTGATTCTTCCCGGGTCGATGCCCGAGCGGTTAATGGGGACGGACTGTAAATTCGTTGGCAATATGTCTACGCTGGTTCAAATCCAGCTCGGCCCAATAATTCGCCGATCCACCACGAAATGATAGAATCCATTTGTTGTTCCCCAGAAATGCCTGATCGGAATACGGAAGAATAAAAAAAACTACAATTTTATGATATATTTTACGGCTGTTCATTTGCTCTCTTTATTTTATCTCACAAATTCTGATCTTGCTTGCTAATGATATAGATTCATACTAGATTCATATAACGATCTGAAACTATAAAGTCTAAGGAAAAGACTCAAATAAAGAATAAATAAAAAAACTCTTTTTTTTTTTTCATTGAAAGATTTATTTGATTCTTAATCCATTTTTAAAAAATAAAAAGGATTATTAACAATCCCTGAGACGCTCCCGCTAAAGTGCATATCCGTGTGGATATCCAATATATCACTCGCGTTTCTGTTACAATACGACTTAGTTTAATCTAAATATCGAAAATCTAAATAAAATAAATATATAAAAAATAAAAAGGTTTGAATGAAATCATAAGCATATGTATGATGTACACTTTATTTTATTTCCTTGGGATTGTAGTTCAATTGGTCAGAGCACCGCCCTGTCAAGGCGGAAGCTGCGGGTTCGAGCCCCGTCAGTCCCGACGGATTCAAATCCAATTCCAATAAAAAAATACATCTGCATTTGTTGTGAAAAGGAGAACAAATAGCAGAATCTCATTCCCAAGTGGAATACCCTCTATCTCTTATTTTATTTATTTATTAGTTTCTATTTATTTATTAGTTTCACATTTCTCATCAAAGAAATATGGAAATTCCCATTTATTCAACTAGTCCCGATTGATACGAGAAAGACATATGTAGATTAGTACAATTATTGGTAGAATCATATTCAGGATTCCAAGAGATACCGTACGGAGTCTGGCTTTTTCGATTATTCCCGATCTGTGTAATGTAATAGGGTACTATATGTTTCCAGGAGTCTATACAGAAATGGAATTTGTACGATACAAAAAAAAATTTAACATAGTAACTTTGATATAATACTTTTAAGATGAAAAGTATATCCCTTTAGGGCTCCGATTTTTTGTAACCTCAATTACTAATTTCAATTATTAATGTGAATTTGAAACAATTTATCTCATTCAAATTTAACACTGAATCTTTTATATATGCATCCCATAATTAATCCAAGGAAATATGATATTAAAGGAAATATGATATTAATAAAATAAAGCTCAAAGAAGGATCCCATTTCTCTTAGCAAGGGCTATCTCTCTTTGTGAGGGAATGAATAATCTTTTTTAAGTTTAAGGTTCTTGCCGAAGAAAGAACAAACTTTTTAATGAATTTGATGAAATACTCGATTTTTTTATACCCGGACTCTCCTTATTATACTCCTTCTTTGGAAAACAAAGAAGATTAGATCATTAAAAAGGGGGGGTTAGAACTAAACTTCTTCCTTTTTTACATTTCGCTTCTATTGGTTATTTTATTGGGGTTTTTATAACCAATGTAAGTACGTATAAAGGCGGTCATATGATATTTCATCAGATGATTGTACAAAGGGGGGCGTAGCTTATAGAAAAGAAAGAATGGAAAAGAATGATAAAGAAAGTAAAGAAATTATTGATCGGATCAGGAATCAAAATTGGAATTCGGTATGTATAAAAGATCTTCCTATGTTATACTATTTAATTCTCGACGATGAATCAATTTTATAGTTCAGATATTGTTATTCATGATATTGCTCCGATTTGATATTATCGAGATGTAATTCATCCCATTGAATATTGAATTTACATTGAATATTGAATTTACAGCCGAAAGATTTATCAGCTCTATGGGATGAAATCCCGAGTTATTGCGAATTAACTAAAAATGAAACGATTAGATTATGGAAGTAAATATTCTCGCATTTATTGCTACTGCACTGTTCATTCTAGTTCCTACTGCTTTTTTACTTATAATATACGTAAAAACAGTCAGCCAAAAGGATTCATTTGAATGAAACTTGACTGTTTAGTTCTTCTCAATGCTTGAAAAGAAAATGAAAAGTATTCAAATTGAGTGTCTTAAATGAAATAAGCGGATTAGAATCATCAGTATTCTATGAGATTCGATAGTATGGTAGAAAGAAATATATAAATCTTTCTACCATATTTATTATTGTTATTGTAGTATATAAAGTCGTACTGTATAAAGATAGAGGTTTAATATAGATCAATCTAGAATATGTATCTTCATAGATATCAATTACATATAGATATCAATTACATATATGTAATGTATTTACATAACGTACCAATTCAATTTCTTTGCTTCATCTATTGAATTTGTGTTGATTCCAAGCATCAATCTGAAAAAATCGAAGGGCAATTCTTACTCTTACGATTCGAATTCCTAGAATTTCTGATTCTATTCAATATGAATGCAATATGAATCCCGATATCCATTGAAAGAATCAAATCGATGAAGGAAAAAAAGAGTATAGGCCTATATGAAATTAATAATTATTAAAATTAATAACAAGAAAATCACATAATCTTTTTTTAGTATTCCGAAGAAGTAATTGATTGAGCAGTTGACAGATGATCCAGTGATTCAGTTCCATGGGAACCTCTTTGGATTTCGAAAAGGATTAGTCAAGCCCACTGATTTTTAACGTTTGAACCATGATATGAAATGAGTTCGATAAAGCAAGCATAACATAAATAAAATTTCTAAAAGAATAAAAAAAGCGGGAACGCGCAATATGTGACTTGCCCAAGGCAATATTTTATTATGTGTAGTATATCGTTGGACAACCACTATGTTTATGTTGTTTCCTATAGGAAGTCTGTATATACTTAATAACATAACTATTTTTTTTTTATCTTTGAACAGTAAAAAAAAAAAAGAGGGGAAAATAAAAAACAAATAAAAAAGTAAAATCAAAAGGACTTTGCAGAACGATCTATAAAACAATTGATATGGTTTGAGTTTGATTCTTCAACTCAATTAGTAGTACTTCTAGAGCCCACTTCTACCCCATACTACGAGTGAAAGAGAAAATGTAAAGACTACCATTAAAGCAGCCCAAGCGAGACTTACTATATCCATGTGAATTATATCTCCTATCTCTATAAATATGAAGGAATTATTCCATTATTGTTTACTAATCATTATTATGTTCATTAATAATAGTGGAATCCCTGGCGAAGAGTCAAAAGGGGATTCTAACCCAACACCGTTGATGAAACAATCCAATAAACTCACAATTATAATAGTTTCTTATATGATTTCTAGTAGAATCGGAAAACATTAAGCACAAGTAAAATACGTAGATACACTCCTGGAAGTTTCAAGGGAATGGTACTAACATGTAGTAATAATAAGACCTAGTCTTTTTTTTGTTGACCTTCATTTCATTACATTAAGTCAAAAGTATCAAAATATAGAATCAAGATAGATCACTATCTATCACATACCCCTAATTTCGCATTTTAGCTAATCCTTACGTTAACGTTACGTCTCCTGCTTGTCTATGTGAAACAATCAGAAGATAGTCTATTACATTAAAGACAATTATCTCTTCAATCAATATTAAATTGATTGCAGGAGCACACATAGAATTTCATGAGTCCGTGTCCGTATACGAATAAAGTATCTTTCGGCCTTTCCGCAACTAATAATTAAATTCCTCGTTCGTCTATCCAAATG